TAATTGGTCACATTTTATTCATGAAATGGATTGGATTGCTATTAGTTTTGATACGGAAAAATCGATATATTCGTAAGTACATTCGATCTAATAAATACCTTGTGTCAGAATTGAAAAATTCTATGTCTATGGCCGGTATCTTTAGTATTTTCTTATTCCTTACCTGTGTCTACTATTTAGGCAGAATACCATCACCTATTTTTAGTAAGAAACTGAACAAACTCGACAAAATGGAAGAAGAAGAAGAATTTGATATGGAAGAAGAAGAAGAATTTGATAACAATAGACGGGTTGATTATATGTATGGGAATCAAGAAAATTTGAAGTTCAAAATACTTGAAAAAAATAAAAAAGATGAAGAAAAATCCTTTTTTTTGTTTGAAAAACCTCTTTTGACCTTTTTTTTCGATTATAACCGATGGAATCGTCCATTACGATACATAAGAAAGAGAAATAAAAATTTTAAAGGCTCCGTAAGAAGCGAAGCCTCACAATATTTTTTTTATACATGCCAAAGTGATGGAAAACAAAGAATATCTTTTACATATCCCCCCAGTTTGTCAACTTTTGGGGAAATGATAGCAAGAAGGATATCGTTGCCTACATTAGAAAAACTCTCCGCTGATGAACTATATAACGAGTGGCTTTATACTAATAAAGAGAAAAATAACAACTTAAATAATGAATTTATAAATAGAATTGAGACTTTAGAGACAGTATTTCTTTCTCTAAATATACTTGAAACAAAAACTAGATTGTATAATGGTGAGACTAAAAACAAAAAAAATTTCCTAGTTAAATTATGTAATACTGAGCCTCAAAACAAAAATTGCCTAGTTAAAATGTATGATCCCTTTTTAAATGGGATGTATCGTGGAAGAACGAAGAAATTATTTTCTTCTTCAATCATAAACGAAACTTCGATAGAAAATTGCACAGAAACATTTGAACTAAATCAAATTCATGATATCCTTCTTCCCTATCCTAATTCTCCAGAATATCAACAGAAAATCGAAAGATCAGAAAAAAAACAAGTAAAAATAGATTCAAAAAATAGGTTAAAGTTTTCATTGAACGCAATTCTAACTAACCCTAAGCGTGAAAAAAAATCTATTGGAATAAACAAAATAGGTAAAAAACCCCCTCGATGGTCATACAAATTAATCAATGAGTTGGAACAACATTTTAAAAAACGACGAAAAGAACAAGGCATAATGCAAGGGCTGGATCACCAGCTTCGAACAAGAAGATTTAAACGTATAGCTTTTTTAACCCGTTCCAGACGAAGTTTTAAGAAGTCTCATTTCAAGAATTATAATCTTTATAGAAAATTTAATAGAGATTCGGGTTTTATAAGTTATTTAGAAGAACCGGATTTTCGTCGAGCCGTAATAAAAGGATCTATGCGCGTTCAAAGGCGTAAAATGGTTATTTGGGGACCCTCTCAAGGAAATCCCCATTCCCCCCTTTTTTTGGAAAAATTGGAGGATTTTCCTTTTCCTATATCCAACCTAATTAAACTTTTTTTTAATATTAGAGACTGGTTGGGTAAAAAGTCAGAATTCGAAATTTTAGATCAACAATTCCAAATAAAAAAAAATAACCAGGAAGACGCAATGGAATTCTGGGATAACATTCCATATGCACAAAAAACAAGAAGTGTTCTGTTACTAGCTCAATCAATTTTTAGAAGATATATTAAATTACCCTTATTCATAATAGTTAAGAATATTGGCCGTATTTTATTACGTCAATCCCCGGAATGGTATGAGGATTTCCAAGATTGGAATAGAGAAATTTATCTAAAGTGCAGCTATAATGGTCTTCAATTCTCCAAAACGGAATTTCCTAAAAATTGGTTAAGAGAAGGTTTTCAGATCAAAATCCTATATCCTTTTCATTTGAAACCTTGGCACAGATCTAAACTACGACTCTCTGATAGCGATCGAAAGCAACAGGATGATTTTGATTCTTGTTTTTTAACAGTTTTGGGAATGGAAACAGAATATCCTTTTGGGCCTCCTCGAAAAACACCTTCCTTTTTTGAACCTATTTTTAAAGATATAGACTATAAAGTTGAAATCAGAAAATTCAATTTTAGAGTTCGAAGAGTTTTTAAAAAAATAACAAAGAAACAAACAAAAGCTGTTTTATTTGTAAAACAAATAAGAAAAGAACTTTTAAAAGGAACAAAAATTCCATTATTTATACCGAGAGAAATATATGAATCAAGTCAAACTCAAACAGAAAATGATTCTATAATCAGTAATAAGATAATTCATGAATCACTTAGTCAAAATCGAGCTACAGGTTGGACAAATTATTTACAGGCAAAAGAAGAAATGAAACATAGAATTGATAGAAGAAACACAATCAGAAATCAAATAGAAATAATGAAAAAAACTAAAAAGAATAATGGAGAATCACCTCCAAAAATTTGGAAACTATTAAAAAGAAAAAATATTGAATTATTAATTCAATTTTGCATTGAAAAAATATACATTGATATCTTTCTATGTATCATTAATATGCGCAGAATCACTCTATACCTTTTTATGGAATCAACAAAAAAAATTGTTGAGAAATACATTGACAATAATAAAAGAAATCAAGATCAAGAAAGGATTAATAAAACAAAACAAAATAAAATTGACTTTATTTCGCCTATGACTATAAAAAAGATATTTGATAATCTTAGAAATAGTAAGCGAAAGTCACATATTTTTTTTGATTTATCTTACTTGTCACAAAAACATGTATTTTTTAAATTATCACAAGCCCAAGCAATTCACTTCAATAAGGTAAGATCTATTCTTCAATATAATGGACCATCTTTTTTTCTTAAGAATGAAATAAAGGATTTTTTTGGAAGACAAGGAATATTTGATTCCGAAATAAGACATAAGAAACTTCCAAATTATGGAATGAATCCATGGAAAAACTGGTTAAGAGGTCATTATCAATACGATTTATCTCAGATTACATGGTCTAGATTAGTCCCCCAAAAATGGGGAAATGGGATAAATACCTCTCAAAATAATGATTTAAAGAAATGGTATTCCTATGAAAAAGACCCTTTTTTTGATTACAAAAAAAAACAAAATTTGAAAGTCTATTTATTATCAAATAAAGAGGATAATTTTGAAAAAAACTATAGATATGATCTTTTATCATATAAATATATTCATTCTGAAACTAAGAAGAAATCCTGTCTTTATAGAACATCATTAGAAAGAAATAAGAAGCAGGAAAATTCCACCAGAAATAAAGAAAACTTTTTTAACATACTCAAGAATATTCCTATGAAGAATTATCTAGGAAAAAGTGATATTATATATATGGAAAAAAATACGGATAGAAAATATTTGGGGTGGAAATTTAATACAAAAATTCAGGTTGAACCTAATAAGGACCAAATAAAGGATCAATTTCATATTTTTTATCTTCCAATTGATTCAAATTGCGAAATGAATTACAAAAGGGTCTTTTTTGATTGGATGGAAATGTCTTTTGATTGGATGGGAATGAATGAAAAATTCTTAATTTTAAATCACCTCATATCAAATCCGAAAGTTTTTTTCTTTCCAGAGTTTGTGATACTATATCATAAATATAAAGAGAAACCTTGGTTTATTCCAAGCAACTTACTTTTTTTTAATTTGAATATAAAACCAAATTTTAGTGAAAATCAAAATAGCAAGGCAAAGCAAGAGCAGGATTATAATTTTTTAAATTTTAGCCCAGCAAATTCAAAACAATATTTTGAATTAAAGAAGCAAAACAATATTGAAGAATATTTTTTAGAATCGATTGAAAAACTAAAAATATTCCTTAAAGGAGATTTTCCTTTGCAGTTAAGATGGACTGGACGTTTGAATCAATTGAATCAAAAAATGATGAATAATATCCAGATATATGGTCTCCTGGTTAGCCTCATAAATGTAAGAAAAATTACTATATCCTATATTCAAAGAAAAGAAATTAATCTGGATATAATGAGGAGGCGTTTAAATCTTACACAATTAACGAAAAAGGGAATATTAATTATGGAACCTGCCCGTCTATCTGTAAAAAATGACGGACAGTTTTTTATGTATCAAATAATAGGTATTTCATTGGTTCATAAAAGTAAGCACCAAAGTAACCGAAACCCCAAAAATGTTGCTAAGAAAAATTTTGATGAATCCATTCCAAGACATAAAATAAAAACTCTAAATAGAGACAAAAAGACTTCTGATTTGCTTGTTCCTGAAAAGATTTTATCGTCTAGACGTCGTAGAGAATTGAGAATTCTAATTTCTTTCAATTTGAATTTAAAGAATCAGAATGGTGTGCATAAAAATAAATTATTTTGCAAGGAGAACAGGCTAAAAAACTGGAGTCAATTTTTGGCTGAAAGTAAAAATATCGACAGAAAAAAAAATGAATTAATTAAATTAAAGTTCTTTTTTTGGCCTAATTATCGATTAGAAGATTTAGCTTGTATGAATCGCTATTGGTTTGATACCAATAATGGGAGCCGTTTGAGTATGTTAAGGATATCTATGTATCCCTGATTTAAATTTTGAGTTTCCTATATATTCTGGTGTTCTATTCTATCAATCATCTTTTTCTTTTTTCTTCTGTCGATGATCTGTAAATATCCATGTTATATGCAAGCAACCCGATACACATATTCGCTGTCTTACATCCCAGTCTAGGATACTGCAATAATAAGGAAATGGCGTATCAATCAATTAAAGCTATAAATTAATCTTTGTACTAAACTATTTGATTTGATATCGTCTTTTTGTATCACTATCCAAATGAACTCCAAAATCGGATTTAGTAATGTTAATTGATAAAAACAGGAATCTATAATAAATAAATTATGATTATTGTGTATACTACATTAAAATTTCTGACATTATTATTACTGATCAATAAAATAAATATCTGTAAAAAGGGGAGTGTGAAATTCTTTTATGGTAAAAAATTCATTTATTTCAATTATTTTGCAA